GGGGACTGCAAATCCTTTTTCCCCAGTTCAAATCCGGGTGTCGCCTGATCGACAAGAGAATTGAAATAGTTTATTCCGTTTTGTTGATAGAAAACTTTCTATTTTTTTTTTCAGCGGAAGCAAGCGCGGGAAAAGGACTCTTGAGACTTGTTTGATTCCAAATTCTAAGTATCGGGAGGTTTGTTCTCTAAAACGCAGTAAATCTTTTCGTCTCGGATTCAATGAAAAATTCATTCTAGTAGTGAAAAGGAATCGATAAATCTTGAAATGATAGTCTTCACTCCACTACAACTGGAGTGTCAATCTACTAACAGGGTCTTGAATTAGATTGGATAGGGATAGGTTGGACAGGAAATCTAATTTCATTTTTGGGGAGGGGGCTGAAGAAAAACCTGGTATACAGACTCATGTAAAGTAGATGAATGCTTCTCGATTTATTCAATATTAGTTAGATTAATTAAATTGAATATCTAATTGGCTTGCTTTTTTTATATTTATTTATTTTCAAATTTCGAATTTAATATTTTTTAATATTCTTTAGTCATATTATTATTTAATATATTATTTATATATTATTTATTATTTGAATCAAATTCAAAAATGAAATTCTTTCTTTTCGGTAACCTCTAGTCAAAGAATTTCAGAGGTTGTTTTCCGATTATTTTAGATAACGAATCGGGAGACGGTAAGGATTAGATCAAATGGAGATAAGAGATGCAAATACGAGTATGAGTATGCAAAGTAATCTATCTTGATTCTATATTTTTTTACTTAATGAAATGGCGGGCAAAATAAAACATAGGTCTTTTTATTACTACCTGTTAGTAACATTCATTGCCTTAATACTTCCTAGGATATCTCTGGATATTTTTTCTTTATGCTTAATATATATATATATTTTTCAATTATACTAGAAATCAGATAAGAACTTCTTAGATGTTCTTATTGAATTTATTGCATTTTTTCGTCAATGGTGTTATCCCGGAATCTCTCTTTGACTCTGGACCAACGATTCCACTATTCTTATAAAATTTTTAGTGAAAAAAAAAAGAAAATAATACGATAAAAATTAGTGAATAATAATGAAATAATTCCTTCATATTGATAGAGATAGGAGACAAAAGTTGCATGGATATAGTAAGTCTTGCTTGGGCTGCTTTAATGGTCGTTTTTACATTTTCCCTTTCCCTTGTAGTATGGGGAAGAAGTGGACTCTAAAGGTACTACTAATTGAGTTAAGGGATCAAACTGTATCAATTGTTTTATCGCTGGGTTCTTAAAATTTTTAACTATTGAATTTTGTTATTTTATTAATACTCGACTAGATTAATGAAATTCAAATATGAAAATAACTATTTATAGATTGGTCCATATTAAACCTCTATTTTGATAGAATAAATATAACATAGAGTAAAACGTTATACACAACAATACAATAATAGATAGTATGGTAGAAAGAAATAGATTTGATTTCTTTCTACCATACTATCTGGATTTCATAGAATTCTGCTGATTGTAGTCTGATCATTTCATTTAAAACTAAGACCCGAAATTGAAATCCTTTTTTCATTTTTTTTATTCAATCATTGTCATTGCATTGATAAGAAATAAGAAGTCATGTTTAAGTAAAATTAGTCACTTTGACTTACCGTTTTTACGTAAATTATAAGTAAAAAGGCAGTAGGAACTAGAATGAAGAGTGCAGTAGCAATAAATGCGAGAATATTTACTTCCATAATCTCTATGTTTTCTTTCTCTTTAATTTCTAAAAAATACTTCGGGATTTAATCCCATAGAAATGATAAAACTTTCGTCGGTAAATTCAATGAAATTATATCTCGATAATATCAAATCGGATCAATATCACGAATAACAATATCAGATCTATCAAATCGATTCATCGTCGAGAATTTAATAGTATAACATAGGAAGATCTTTTATCCATACCAAAAAAAAATTTCCTTTACTGATACAATCCAAAATTCCTTTTCCTTTTTTCTTTCTTCGTCGGAACCATTATCTTTATTTTAAACTAAAAAAGGGGATCCCTGTTTGAAATGAAATTATTATTTTTTTTATTCCCTTTCACACACGAAATGAATTGATATCTTTTTTAGATTGGATTTGTATCCATCGGGACTGACGGGGCTCGAACCCGCAGCTTCCGCCTTGACAGGGCGGTGCTCTGACCAATTGAACTACAATCCCAGGGAAAAAATTGTATAACATACATATTCTTACAATTTCATTCAAACCCTTTCTTTTTCTATTTTAGCTTCGAACCGTTGTACTGTAACTGCAAGAGGCGAACTTTTATATATATATTGATATCTCTATGGATATGCACTTTAGAGAGATCGACACGGACTACGAGTAATCCGTTCGTTATTGCCAAATCGATTGAAAAATGAAGCAATGAAACAAAAAAGAAAGACTCTTTCGGATCCTGATAGGAATTTATCAAAATACGAATTTGTGTAAAAAATATGTAATACGGAAAAAAAAAATAGCACTAGGGATGTATGAAATTTTTATTCTTCCGTATCCGAGCACATCGGTCATTTTCGGAGAACAACAAATGGGTTATATCATTTCATGGTGGATCAGCAAATTTTTGGGCCGAGCTGGATTTGAACCAGCGTAGACATATTGCCAACGAATTTACAGTCCGTCCCCATTAACCGCTCGGGCATCGACCCAGGAAGAATCAATTTCAGTCTTTATTATTGATAATCCCTGATCAATTTCCTTTTGTAGTATCCTACCCCCAGGGGAAGTCGAATCCCCGTTGCCTCCTTGAAAGAGAGATGTCCTAAACCACTAGACGATGGGGGCATACTTGCCCAACCGCCATTATACTATGTTAATAGTATGAACAGTTTTTTGAAATTGTCAATATAAAGGAATGATATGATTCGATCAGAAGGCTCTTTCCATCTTTTAGAATTTTTGATTCATCTTTTAGATTTCGAAATTGTTCATTCCAATCACCAATCGAAAATGGAAATATATATTAAAATATATATTATTAGAATATTATATATATATTGTATAGATTATATAGTTATATATACATAATATATAATATAGTATAGATTATATAGAAAAATAGAAAAAAGATAAGGAATGTGAAAGAAAACAAAAGAAAGAGAGAATCCTTTCAGCGAATGATTGATTTGCTGGAACTGGCGAGGGATTAAAACCTCATTTCTTTCACTTTCATTCATTGTTAAGAAGATTTGATAAGTATATTTCTATCTCACACTAAGATGGCAAATAAAAAACGAGAATCAATCTGGAAATTGGGTAAAAAGGATAGGGATCAATAAGTTATTGAAAGTTGTTTTTTTTTTTTCAATAAGAATTTGGCTGAGGGACAGGACAAATTGAATCCATTTATCAATGATTCGATGAAATATTTGAATTAGTGGGTACATGTATCAATGAAATGAATTTCGTGTTATGATGAGGATGACTTCAATTAAAATCGGTTTTGAAAAAATGCATTCCCAAATCCAATTTCAATAAATCATTTTTTTAACTATACTCTATTCACTAGGTAAATCCAATTTATTGTTCCTTAATGAGTTGCTATGTAAGTAAAATAGATAGATGTAAGTAAAATAGATCTATGTATATATATTCTAATCTTCTATGTACATCTATTCTAATCCTATTTATATAATTTAGATAATAAGTATATGCAGTAACAAATAGATGTACTAAACTCATATTGTCTGGTTCCTTAATTCAGGAATTGAATCAAACGGGGCCCTTTTAACTCAGTGTGGTAGAGTAACGCCATGGTAAGGCGTAAGTCATCGGTTCAAATCCGATAGGGGGCTTTTGAGCCTTTTTTTCATAAAAAGCCAACAGTAGTATTCCTATTTGAAGGAAGAATAGAGATATTCTTGATATTTGTAAGAAGTTTCCATTTTTAAAATAAAAGGGAATAGAAAATAGAAAAACTGAGGAATAGTAGAATTGCATTAAAAAATAGAATTCTAATACGTTATTGTTATCATTCTAATGAATTCGAATATAGTAAACTAATTCTAGTTAGAAAGTGAAATATTATTATTTCTAAAATATTATTATTTATATATATTATTATATATTTTTCTTTTTTTAGAATGTGATATCTCCTTTTATTTTCATATATTCCTATTTTCTATTATTCCAATCAAAAATGGAAAAGATTCTAAAAAAAAGTAAGTGGACCTAACCCATTGAATCATAACTATATCTACTATTCTGATATTCAAATTCGATAGAAATGAAATTCGAACAGTGGATCTTTTTTTGTTTTTAATACTGGTTTGGACTCCGCAAGAATCTGTCGATATTTCTGATTAAATCTTCTTCTTCCTAGAGGTTCTATAGGAATTAATTGCTATTCCTTTCCTCCACGTAGAAGGGTTTATTCTATTCTAAGTTCTAACATACAAGTCATTTGACTTTAAAATATCTTTTTTACGAATACCGGAAAAGATCCATTTACATTTCTATTATTTCTTTAAGATATGATCTATAGAAATAATAGAAAAATCAATCAAATCATGACTTCGCGTATCAAATATTTTCTTTTCATATCTATGCATACGAGATTTTTAAGGCAATTAATGGATGCGAGAAAGAAACTTTCACTTACTCTTATTATTAAAACAATATTAAAGAACCTGACAGATATATAAAAAAAAGTAAATAGAAAAAATATTTGAATTTCTTACCTCGATCTGCAGTATACTTTAGAGTTTTTTTAATCTGAAAGAAAGTAAAATAGAACAAAGAAGACAATAAAAGAAAAAATGTAAAATAGAAAGTAATAAAATATACGATCCTCTCGTAGTTTCCTAGACATAGAAATTCGAAGAATATATAAAACAATTGTTTTTATTTCACGAACAAGATTCAAGAATAATATTTTTTGATAAAAGGCGAGTGGTATGTCTGGGGATCTACTAGCAACGAGAGTGAGAAAAGGGATCATTTGTTTCTTG